TAGACGCACTCCTATGAACGTGGAAAATATACCGGATGGGTCGATTCGAATTGAAATTGTCAAGTCATCCATAACTGTTTAGTCAAAACAAGAATTCATTTTGACCAAACCATCTAGTTTCCTTTGTTTATTGCGGGGCATATCTCATTTGAAGATTCATCGACTGACTTGACTGGAATCCTATTTCCAGTCTACTTATTTTTATTTCTTTTTATTTCGATTTTATTTAGTTAGTATAACTCTAACTATTACTTTTATACAAATTCTCTTGTTTTCACCTAGGATTTTTGCTAAAGAAACCTAGTTCCAAATAAAAAGAAAATAGAATTCTTATTTTGTGTTTAGAATTTCTAACTTATTATTTTTAAAATTATATATATTATTCTAAATTCTTTAGAGATTTCGATTTTTTTTTAGGAATAGAATCTGGAGTTTGTCGTTTTTTTCTTAGTGATTTAGAATAGAACAAGTATTCAAATGTAAGAGAATGGATAGGTATTTTGATTTCGAATATCTTAGTGTTGGTATATTCCTTTTATTAGAGGGGTTTCTCTTGATTGAATACAGAAAAAAAAGACCATCCCCTTTGTGCTTCGATAGGTCTAGGTAAGGTATACGAAGAAAAAGCCTATTTGACATTGTTGACAATGAAACTTACCAAAGAAATTCGTTTCTCAACAAACTTTGGCTTGTCCACAAATACAGCAGGTCATTCCCTAGATCTATTTGAATTACTCTTTGAAGTTTTTAACCGGTTTCGTGTCATGATTTTGACTTCCTAAATTCATTAGGATTAAGTATACCAAACAAAACAAAAGGAGTATTACTAACTTAACCCCTTGATTGTGGACAGGAAAATTCATATGGAATTTACCTCCGAAGATTAATGACGAAAGGTTGGTTTGTTTATCCACGATTGGATAAATATCGATTCGATCCCTTTTTCTTTCAGTTTTCTGTTCTGCTTTAAACGATTCCCGTGAGTGAGTTTATAGGAATAATTTGGATTTCGATGAACCAATCCAACCGGTCAGTTACAAGCAACAAACAATAATGAAGAAATGAAAATTATACAATTTTAGATTTTGAATTTTCATTTTATAGGGCTCTAGGGCTATACGGACTCGAACCGTAGACCTTCTCGGTAAAACAGATCAAACTTATTATTATCAAAATGATCTGAACTGTTTCAAAGACCCAACATGCATTTTTTTTGCCTTGGGCTCTTTCATTAACTGATAGAAATATCAGCCAGTCTGCCATATTTTTCAAAATAAGATTAAGGAGATGGCTCCATGTGCTCTGATTCATTATTTGGGATTCTGATCCAGGAGCACTACCAAAGTGTTTCAAAGGTGGGGTTATTTTGACGTAGGTCTGCCTCTGGCCTAGATCAACCTAAGTTAAATGAAGTCTCTATCGTTCGGCTTAAAAAATAAAATATGAAACTTCATACACCTTAAAGTTCATAGGACGAAAAGAGATTTTTTGAGGACCTTATACTCATTATGCCTAGCATTGAATGGACTGGTATTGACCTTATCAATATCTCAAATCAATGTATGGGGTCTGTTTGGTACCTAAATGGGCACCAAAATCGGACCGAACCCTTTGTCAGGCTACTGTTCCCTCACAGTTATGGAGTAAGACATCGATTTCTCAATAAGATGCATTTTTTTGATTGTATGATGGACCCCCCTGAAAAACATTGGCGCGCGTGTAAACGAGGTGCTCTACCAACTGAGCTATAGCCCTTAGTGCTTGTGATACATATTTTATCATGTAGATAATTTCTTGTCAAGATGAATATTCTATGATCCAACATCCTCAATTTTTGAGTGGTATTGCTTGTATTAGTATTTAGTATTGCTCATAAGTAATATGAGATTTATAATCCATCGATGGCATGGGTTCCATTTGGTTATCTTTGGGATGATAAATGACCTACTTAACTCAGTGGTTAGAGTATTGCTTTCATACGGCGGGAGTCATTGGTTCAAATCCAATAGTAGGTAGAACTTATTAGATACCGGAGTCAATGGTACCTAATAAGTTTTTCGACCCACCCTCTTTTATTTTTATTGATTTTGTATCTTTTTTATTTATTTTATTTTCGTTGTAGCAAAATAGGATTCTGCTTGATTGGATTCACTCGACAGAATCCTATCAAAATAGGCTTAGAAACAGAACTTCTTTTGATTATTCGAACGCACCAACTAGTTAGGAAATCACATTGACAGCCTCTACTCTTGTCCTAGCTCGTCGGAGAGCTAGATTTGCCTCAATTATTTGTCTCTTTCCTTCAGCTTTTATCAAATTAGCTTCGGCTATTTCAAGAGTTTGCTGAGCTTCTTGTGGATCAATGTCACTACCCTTTTCCGCATCATTTACTAAAACAGTGATCACATTATTGCCTATTCTAGCAAAACCACCCATCAGAGCCATCGTTAACCATTGGTCGTTAAAGCGTATTCTCAAAATCCCTATATCTACAGCTGTA